TTTTCTTTCATCGCCCCAAACATATCAATATTAGCACCGATCGTACGTAAATGTAACTCGTTGTTTAAGCAACTATTCAGAGTTCCCAGAGCTCCTTGTAATGCTTGTTGTAAAACCCTCTGTTGCACTTGATTAATCGCCCTTTGTTGTTCAAAATGAATCGTTTCATTTTTGTAATTTTCGAATTGTTCCAAAGTTGTATAAATTGAATTAATTAAATTCAATTTTTCTCGTTCTATCTCGGAATAACCATTCACTCGAAACCGATCCGCTTCCGTTTCTACTTTCCTTAAGCGGGCCCGGGCTTTCTCCAGCTGTTCAACGGCTGCTTCCCGTAGTTCTTCTGAATTTTGAATAGTTCTCAAGATTCTCTGTTTTCGATTATCTAATAAATCACTTAATGAAAGTAGATTCTCTTTGCATTTATTTAAAAATGTCTATGATCTCTTCCCGAACCAAACATGAATCTTTCAATTCATTTGGCTCTCACACTCAATTCCGTATAGGAAATTTCCCTATCTTTATTATCGAATGAGCCTATCCTCTTTTCTCTATTTCTAAACATCTTGAAAATGATTACCAATACAAGATTAAAATATTTGGAGGACTCTTCTGACCAAACAAATAATTGTCAGCAAAGTTGTTTTTTTTATTCAAATCCAAAGAATTCTGATTAATTTATACGTAGGTCATCAATTCCGCATTGTATAAAAGGAGGCGTTAAACAAAACACCTGTTTTTCCTATTTTTCATCGTAAAGAGAATTCAAGTCATTTTATCGACATGAGTGTTCTATATCGAAAAAATTCCAATTTCCGTATTAACATAGTGGTAGAAAGAATACTACATTGCGTCTAAACTTCAAACTGGTTAGCTTTAACCATGGTAATGCTCCAAAATTCTTGGTTGATAGAGAATCAAAGTAGATTTACCAATGAATCGCGAAATGCTATGGTTCTTAACTATTTTTTTGTTTATTTAGTAATTTATTTAGTAAGAAGTCATTCGCCGGATCATGCACGTTTTTCTAGTTATAATGAAAAAAGTGCAGTTGGTTGGATCCAATCTATTCTTTGAAATAAACAACTCGCACACACTCCCTTTCCAAAAAAAATTAATACACCTAGCACTACACTTAGATTTATTAGATTTGTTGCTAAAATATCGGTATCAAACCCGAAACTTCCGGCGGATGGCCAGTAAATGAAGCAAAGAAAAGAATCGGTTATATTTTTCATATGATCGCATCTCCTCTTATGGATAGACTAATTTTGTTTCTACGATTAAATAGAGAATATAGAATCTATTTATTAATAAATAGATTCTATATTCTCTAATTGGTTAAGATTCCCTATAAGAACGATACCTCTTAGAAGTAGATACTAGTTCTTATGTCAATTGCAAAATATCTAGTTGTTTTCAATTCTAAATTAAATAAAGGGGGCGCTCATTGGACTAAATAAAGGGACGGAAGAAGGCGAATCAGTATGTTAATCCGAATGAAGAATAAATTGTAGGAGTTAAATCGGAATATATATATATTATAGAAGTATAAAAAAAAAAAAAAAAGCAATATATATAAAAGCAATAGCAGCAATGAAAGTCCACGGAAAAAACAATATGTATTTTTCTTTTTCTATTTTTTTAAAAGATTAAACAAAAGGATTGGCAAATAAAAGTGCTAATGCTACAACCAGCCCATAAATAGTTAAAGCTTCCATAAAAGCCAGACTAAGTAATAAAGTACCCCTTATTTTGTCCTCTGCTTCCGGTTGTCGCGCAATCCCTTCTACAGCTTGCCCTGCAGCTGTACCTTGACCAACTCCAGGTCCAATAGAAGCAAGCCCGACGGCCAACCCAGCAGCGATAACAGAAGCAGCAGAAATCAGTGGATCCATGATAAGTTTCTCCTATTCCAAATAAAATAAAGAAAAGAAATAGTTAATAATATAATCAACCAAGAAATTATGACTTAATTATTTCATTCTTCATTTTCATTTATCTAGTCGAAGTTTAATTCATGAATAATTTTTATTGAATTATCCAAATAACTTCGATATTCATTTTTTTTTTCGTTTCTATCCATGTAGTTTTTTGTGAATACATACAATTTTTTTTCTTATCTTAAATTTTGAACCATTCTTTTAATTCTTCGTTCTTTCTTTTTCTTTATTTCCATTTTTGAATTATTCAATACCTAAATTTAGAGTAGTAGCAGGACAAATTTAGATAGTCATATATAACTAATGAATATCTACTATGACATATACATGTGTTTGTTCGATATCGTAAACCAATTAGTTATACCTTAGATTCAATAGGATTCAATAGGATTCGAGAATCATTCTTGGAAACCCCTAAAAAACTAAGAGTTGTCTTATAATGATTAGATTATATATATACACTTAGTTCGACCCCCTCACCCTATTTTTTGTCCTTTCTTTTATTCATTATTATCCCACATGGATCGAATTAATCTAAATCAATTCGAAAGACCAAATTATTACTATGGAAATATTCGAATTTAATTTGATTTAGGAAAATCAAATAAACTTTGGTCAATTATTAAATGTGAATGAATGAAACGGAAATATTTTCTAGTTCGATATAACATCTTTTTTTTTTTTGAATCACATGTCATAAACAACGTAGATATCATCCGAAATTATAGTTCCCAATCTAATATTATTTCTAATATTAATTAAATATAATATATTAAATATTAGTATATTATATTTAATTAATATTAGAAATTAAGTAAATATTAGTATATTATATTTAATTAATATTATATTTAATTAATATACTAATAAGTAAATATTAGTATATTATATTTAATTAATATTAGAAATAATTAATATACTAATAAGTAAATATATTAAATATACTAATCGTAAATATATTAAATATACTAATCTGACATCTAATAAGAATTTTCATTAAATATGTTTATAGTTCTAATTAAATGAACAAAATAATAAATAAAAATAATATTCATTGGAGTAAAATACAAATTGGTCAAAAAAAGACTATTTTGATAACTAATCAATGATGGCCTTCCATAGATTCACCTATATAAGCCGCAGCTAAGGTAGCAAAAATAAGAGCTTGAATACCGCTTGTAAATAATCCCAGAAACATAACAGGTATAGGAACTACTAAAGGTACTAACGAAACAAGAACAACAACTACTAATTCATCAGCTAATATATTTCCGAAAAGTCGAAAACTAAGTGATAAGGGTTTTGTGAAATCTTCTAAGATGTTAATCGGTAAAAGGATTGGAGTTGGTTGGATGTATTTACCAAAATAAGCCAATCCTTTTTTTGAAATACCCGCATAGAAATAGGCTACTGACGTAAGTAAAGCTAATGCAACAGTAGTATTTATATCATTTGTGGGTGCAGCTAATTCTCCATGAGGTAACTTTATAATTTTCCAAGGCAAAAGAGCCCCTGACCAATTCGAAACAAAAATAAATAGAAACAAAGTTCCAATAAACGGAACCCACGGACCATATTCTTCTCCAATCTGAGTTTTGCTCACGTCTCGGATGAATTCAAGGACATATTCAAAGAAATTCTGACCGGACGTTGGAATAGTTTGCGGATTTCTAACAACTAGAATGGTTGAAATTAATAAGATAGCAATTACAACCCAAGAGGTAATAAGTACTTGAGCATGCACTTGAAAATCCCCTATTTGCCAATAGAAATGTTGACCTACTTCGACAGCAGATATATCATAGAATCTGTTTAATGTGTTGATGTAACATAATAGAACATTCATATTGCCCTGCCCTCTAAAAAAAAAATATATATATAACTTGAAAGGGAATTATTTTGATTCAACCATTTCCTTATTTGACTTTCATTTCCTTTTCTATTTTGAATACCTACTAATCACAAAATATTTATTTTTGCAAAATTTTGTAATGCTATAATAACCGATTCCATAAATCTATGACCGCCCAACCAAATCTAAAAATTTATTTATCTTATTATTAATCAAAAATTTCGTATATAGCTAGAACGACCCTCACAAATTGCAAAAACTAATTTGTTAAGAATTAATCGGATTGAAGCTATAGCATCATCATTAGCTGGAATCGAAATATCTGCTAGATCTGGGTCACAATTTGTATCGATTAAACAAATCGTTGGAATTCCCAAAGTGATACATTCTCGAAGAGCCGTATATTCTTCTTGCTGATCAACGATTATTACAATATCGGGTAACCCCGTCATATATTTTATGCCACCCAGATATGTTTCCAAATGAGATAATTGTCTCTTGAACATAGCGGCATCTCTTTTTGGAAGAGAGTTCAGTTTCCCTGTCTTTTGCTCCGTTCTCAAGTCCCTGAACTTACGAAGTCTCGTTTCTGTAGTATACCAATTCGTTAACATACCTCCGAGCCATTTTTTATTAACATAATGACATCGAGCTCTTATTGCAGCCCGTGTTACTGAATCGGCTGCTTTTTTTTTTGTACCAACAATTAAGAATTGTTTTCCCATGCTTGCTGCATCAAAAACCAAATCACAAGCTTCTGATAAAAAACGAGCAGTTCGAGTAAGATTTGTAATATGAATACCTTTACGCTTTGCCGATATAAAAGGTGCCATTCGAGGATTCCATTTCCGAGTATCATGGCCAAAATGAACTCCAGCTTCCATCATCTCTTCAAAAGTTATGTTCCAATATCTTTTTGTCATTTATCCCCACACGTTTTTTTTTTTTAAAAAAGTGAAAAAAACGAGACCAGGTATCCTGAAATAGCAATAAATAATTGTTCCGATGGAACCTTCTCTTTTATAGACGATTGGCCGTTAATATATAATCAGGTCATTTATTTTTTTCTATTTATTATACTTTATTACCAAATCAAATGACTGCATTTAAAGGGATGAATTGAATGCTTCCTAAAAGCGCATTCAATCCTATATTTCTAATGTATCACAGAAAATTATTTGAAATGAAAAGAATCAAATAATTTTCTGTGATGGAACAAAAGATTTCGAATTTCTACTTCGAATAATTTTTTTTTTTTCAAGGTAATTTTGTTATATTGCGTTGACCGTGAACGGTGCATTATTCTTTTGAATCCGGTACCAACGGGTATCATTCCCCCTAAAACAACATTCTCTTTAAGACCTTTCAACCAATCAATACGACCCCGAAGAGCGGCTTTTGCTAAAACTCTAGCAGTTTCTTGAAAACTCGCTTCGGATATGAAACTTTGAGTATTCAGAGATGTTTTTGTTATTCCCAATAATAAAGCTCGGTAACAAATTGCTTCTTCCAAGGCACGCCCAGTTCGTTCTGCTCGCAATAATCCAATTAATTCACCGGGTAAAAATACATTAGACATTCCATCTTCTGAAACCAAGACTTTGGATGTTATTTGACGCACAATAATTTCGATATGTCTATTATGGATGTGTACTCCCTGGGATCGATAAACCTTTTGGATTTTATTAACCAAAGAAATACGACTTTGCGCTATAGTTAGCTCAGCACCAATCAAGAATCCCCAAGGAATGCCGAGAATTCTTGTTATACACTCATTCCAAGCATCAATTCTTTTTTCGAGATTCATCGATATTGAATCAATCGAACGTATTTCTAATATCTGTTCCACTTTTGGAAGACCTTGTGTTATATCACCGGATCTCGATTTTTCATATATGAATGTAACTAAAATATCTCCTTGATAAAGGATTTCTCCATAATGGCCATGAATGGTTGCTCCTGGAGTCGCCAAATATGGGTTAGCCGATCTTATTATTACAGAATCCATTTGAACAGTTATAACTTGACCCGATTTTAGTTTTAGATGTGGTCCATTTTTCATTTTAGCTATACATATATTTTCACAAATAAATTGTCCAAGACTAATTATTGTAAACGTTTTTTCACAATCATAATGATGTAGAAAATACCAATTCAAATGGAATGGATTCAAAACGATATTACTGTCTAGATCGGGTTTAAAAATTTTATCATTTTCGTCCATTAAATAATATTTAATTACTTGAAAAATTTCCGTTATTTTGTCAAGTTGGAAATTTTTCATTATTGATATTTGATTATGAGTTATTAAACGGTAAAGTGAATAAAAATTTCCAACTTGACGGGCTATCCCTAAAGGGCCTAATGAATTATTATTATTAATTGGAATTTTAGGATTTTTTTTTATCCCATTGTGATATTTAACATTGTTGAATGGTCTTATTTGAAAACAATTAGATGATGACAAAATTATCCAAGATCGGCATTCCTTATTTCTATTCAACAACATACGAATAGTTCCGTGATTTTGGCTAAGTGATTTTTTAATTTTTGCCTTGGAATGAATAGAAAAAAATGGATTGATATTGATCCGATCCGATTCATTATCCGCGATCAATCCTAAACCAGATGGGTCATTTCTTTTTCTGATATATGAAGTATTCGATTTTACTAAGTCAATTCTTAGAAAATACTCAATCAAACCGTTTGTACTTACTTCAACAAAGGAAGAGGGGGCCTCCTCAATAGAAGTACTTTTTTTGCCTTGATCCCAATTCAAGACTAAACAAGTCCGAACTAATTGAATCCTTGTGTCGGAAATTCCCCGAATGGATTTTCCATTTCCATAAAGAATATAATTGACAACTTTGAGTTCCAGATTATCTCTTTCCTGGAATAGATCTTGGGGAAAAAGTTTTACAAAATCGATACTGTCCGGTATTTCATATAAAATTACAGGCCGAACCAAAACAAAATACTTTTTCTTGGTAGTTGTGATCCATTGGACATAGATCCAATTATGAATTTTTTTTGATTCCTTCCATTTTTTTTTTACCGTTCCGGGTGGTATCAAGATAGAACTGTGTCGGGATATCTTATCCCTCTCTCCGGGAAAATGGATATTTCCAGAAAATATTTTTAATTCGATTTTTTTTTTTTTCTTTTCTAATCGGACCAATCCGCCTACTCGACTTCTTATATTGAAAGTGATTGGTGTTCCTATTCCAACGAGACTATTATTCCGTACCATTATGGAAGAAGATTCGGGTAAAATATGCACTTCTTCGGGAATAAAAAAAAATCGATCTACTTTGATTTGGTATTTTGGCTTTAATTCTTTGATTCCTCGATACTCAATGAAATCTTCTTTTTGAAAAACGGAATGAATTCCTATAGTTCTATATTTAGTAATTCCTGAATTCTGTCTTCTGTATTGAGGATCATCGAAATAAGCAAAAATACTATTTCTATGAAAAATACCATTGATAGGTATTTCAATGGAAACACCAGAAGGTCGCATTAGTTCGTTCTTTCCTTCTTGAATCGATTGGAATGGAATAAGAAATCTATTTCTTCGTCTTTTGGCCAATAAATAAAAAGTATCGTGAAAAATAGCAGGATCCATTAAATGAGAATGATCCGTACATATTATTTGATTAAATATTGAATAATTGCTAATCCCCTTTTCTTTTGTACCAAAAGTCT